TACCAATGAGCAAAAAAAGTACAACTTGAACAATGAATTAATAAGTCGAACAAAAGCTCTAGAAAAAGAAAAGGGATTTCTTGCTCTAGATATGCTCGAAAAAAGGACCAGATTATGCAATGATGAAAACGAACAAAAATACTTGCCCAAAACGTATGACCCCTTTTTGAGGGGACCATATCGTGGAACAATAAAAAAATTCTATTCACATATGATCATGAATGATTTAATCACTTCTACAGATACGGAGGATTCCATAGAAATCAATTGGATAAATAAGATTTATGGGCTACTTCCTAATAATTCGAATTATTCCAGAAAATTTGAACATCAAAAGAATCCGCCTGATAGGGAATCATTACTGAATTATATTGGTAATTCCTTAACCTCAATCAAAGAATTTCCTTTTGAGCCTGCACCCATTTTGCATTTTAAAAAATATTCTTTATTGAGAGAGCAAACAAGAATTGATTTAGAAAATCAAACAAAAGCTTTAAAATGGGTATTCGATGTAATTACAACTGATCCAAACGATCAAACAATAATTAGAAATAAATCTATTGGAATAGAAGAAATCCATAAAAGGGTTCCTCGGTGGTCATACAAATTAACTGATGATTTGGAAGAACAGGAGGAAGAAAATGAGGAAGAATCTAAGGAAGATCATGAAATTCGTTCAAGAAAAGCCAAACGCGTAGTAATTTATACTGATAACAATCAGAATACCAACCCTATTACAACTACAAATAATACTAATAATAGTGATCAAGCAGAAGAGGTAGCTTTGATACGTTACTCGCAACAATCGGATTTTCGTCGGGATATAATCAAAGGATCCATGCGTGCTCAAAGACGTAAAACGGTTATTTGGGAAATGTTTCAAGCAAATGTGCATTCTCCGCTTTTTTTGGATCGAATAGACAAAACATTTTTTTTTTCTTCTTTTTATATCTCTGAAATGATGAATCTCATTTTTAGGAATTCGGTGGGGAGAGAACCAGAATTGAAAATTTCACATTTTGATTTTGAGGAGGAAGAGACAAGGGAAAAAGAGAAAAAAAATGAAGAAAAAAAAGAGGAAAATGAACGTATAGTAATATCAGAAACTTGGGATAGCATTATATTTGCTCAAGCAATAAGAGGTTTGATGTTAGTAACCCAATCTTTTCTTAGAAAATACATTGTATTGCCTTCATTGATAATTGCTAAAAATATTGGCCGTATGTTATTATTCCAATTCCCCGAATGGTATGAGGATTTGAAGGAGTGGAATAGAGAAATGCATGTTAAATGCACTTATAATGGTGTTCAATTATCAGAAACAGAATTTCCCAAAGATTGGTTAACAGACGGTATTCAGATAAAGATTCTATTTCCTTTCTGTTTGAAACCTTGGCGAAGATCTAAAATACGATCTCATCCTAGGGATCAAATAAAAAAAAAAGGAAAAAAAGACAATTTTTGTTTTTTAACGGTTTGGGGAATGGAAGCGGAATTCCCTTTTGGGAATCCCCGAAAACGACCTTCCTTTTTTGAACCCATTTATAAAGAACTCCAAAAAAAAGTTAGAAAAGTGAAAAAGGATTTATTTCTACTTCTAAAAGTTTCAAAAGAAAAAACAAGATGGATCATTAAAATACTTCTAGTTCTAAAACGAATAATGAAGGAAATTCAAAAAGTAAACCCAATATTCTTATTTGAATTGAGCAAGGTGAAAGTATATGAAACGGCTGAAAATGGAAAAGATTCCGAAATAAATAATAAGATTATTCACAAATCAACCATTCAAATCCAATCCATGAATTGGACAAATTATTCACTCATAGAAAAAAAGATGAAAGATCTTTCTGATAGAACAATCACAATCAGGAATCAAATAGAACAAATCACAAAAGACAAGAAAAAAATAATTCTAACTTGTGATGATAAAAGATCGAAATCACAGAAACATATTTGGCAGATATTCCAAAGAATAAATATACGATTAATACGTAAATCACATTATTTTATGAAATCTCTGATTGAAAATATATATATAGATATCTTGCTATGTATGATTACCATTCACAGGATCTATTTCCAACTTTTCTTTGAATCAACAAAAAAAATAATCAATAAATCCGTTTACAACGATCAAACAAATCAGGAAGGAATTGATGAAAGAGATCAAAATACAATGAACTTTTTTTCCACTATAAAAAAGTCCTTTTCGAATACTAATATTAGTAATAGTACAAAAATGTATTATGACTTATCCTCCTTGTCCCAAGCATATGTATTTTACAAATTATCACAAACCCAATTACTTAACAAGTATCAATTGAAATCTCTACTTCAATATCAGGGGACTTATCCTTTTATTAAGGATAAAATCAAGGATTATTGTATGACACGAGGAATATTTGATTACAATTCAAGACATAAGAAAATTCATAAGTCTGGAATGATTGAATGGAAAAACTGGTTAAAGGGGCATTATCAATACAATTTATCTCAAACCAAATGGTCGCGGTTAGTACCACAAAAATGGCGAAATAGAATCAATCAACGTTATAGGATTCAAAATAAGGACTCAATTAAAGCGGATTCATATAAAAAAGAAAAAGACCAATTAATTCATTACGTGAAAAAAAATTACTATGCAGCGGATTCATTGACAAATCAAAAAGAAAAATGGAAAAAACACTACAGATATGATCTTTTATCACATAAATATATGAACTATGGGGATAAGGAGGATTTTTATATTTATGGGTCAAGATTACAAGTAAATGGGGTTCACAAAATTCCATATAATTTCAATAAACCAAAATCCGAATCATTTTATGTATTGGTAAGTACAGCTATTAGTGATTATCTAGAAGAAGGATATATTATTGATACGCATAAAAATCTAGATAGAAAATATTTTGATTGTCAAATTCTCCACTTTTGTCTTAGAAAAAATATCGATATTGAGACCTGGACCAATACACATATCGGTACCAAAATTGATAAAAATACTAAGACTGAAAAAAAAATCAACAACAAATTGAAAAAAAAAGATATTTTTTCTCTTACGATTCATCAAGAAATCAACCCATCCAATCAAAAAAGTATTTTTTTAAATTGGATGGGAATGAATCAAGAAAGAGTTTATCATACCATATCAAATCTAGAATCTTGGTTCTTCCCAGAATTTGTCTTACTTTTTGATGCATATAAGATTAAACCATGGATTATACCAATCAAATTACTTCTTTTTGACTTTTATTTTTATAAAAATAAAAGTCAAAATAAAAACATCAATATAAATGGAAAAAATAATCTTCAGATGATATCTCATCAAAAAAAATATCTTAAATTAGAAAATTCCAACCAACAAAAAAATGAGCAACAGGACCAAGTAAATCTTGTATCAGATCTACGAAAAGAAAACAAAAAAAAAGATATTGAAGAGAATTATGCGAGATCAGACATTACCATTAAAAAAGGTAAGAAGAAAAAACAATCCAAGAAAAACAAGGAAGCAGAACTAGATTTCTTCCTGAAAAAATATTTCCTTTTTCAATTAAGATGGGATGACTCCTTGAACCAAAGAATGATCAATAATATCAAGGTATATTGTCTCTTACTTAGACTGATAAATCCAAAAGAAATTGCTATATCCTCGATTCAAAGAGGAGAGATGCATCTGGATGTAATGCTAATTCAGAAAGATCTAGCTCTTACAGAATTGATAAAAAAGGGAATATTAATTATCGAACCAATTCGTCTATCTATAAAAAGGGATGGAAAATTGATTATATATCAAACTATAAGTATTTCATTGGTCGAGAACAATAAACACCAAACTAATAGAAAATGCATAAAAAAAAGATATATTGATAAGAGGAATTTGGATAAACCCATTGTACGATATGGGAATATGCTTGTGAATGGGGACACAAATTATTATGATTTCCTTGTTCCCGAAAATATTCTATCTCCTAGACGTCGCAGAGAATTGAGAATGTTAATTTGTTTCAATTCCCATAATTGGAATATTACGGATAGAAATAGAAATCCATTATTTTGCAATGAAAATAACATAAGAAACTCTGGAAAATTTTTGGATGAGGACAAGCATCTTAATACGGATACAAATAAATTCATTAAATGCAAATTTGTTCTTTGGCCCAATTACCGATTAGAAGATTTAGCTTGTATGAATCGCTATTGGTTTGATACCAATAATGGCAGTCGTTTCAGTATGTCAAGGATACATATGTATCCACGATTTAGAATTATTTAATTTAATAGTATATTTCCTATATCATATATATATATCTATATTCCGTGACATTTTCGGTATATGAAAGCCGAAAGATGTATGCATATGCTATGTTATATTTTGGTAAATGATACAGATTGAATGGTGTATCCATTCAATTGGATATAGGAATAAATAAATTAGGGGAATCCTTTTAGATAGAAATAAATTCTTTTCTTTCGTTAATGCGGAAACATATTATCCCTTTCTATCCAAATCAAATTTTCAATTTGATTTGGATAAAATAAAGAAGTAGTATATGAATAAATCCAAATTTTTGTGTGTACTAGATGTGTGTACTAGATTAAAATAACCGGCATAATTCTTTTTTTTTTTATTTTTCCTGATCGGAAAAATCCATGAAAAAGAAAGAAAAAGGATAGAAAAATTTTTTATGGTCAAAAATTCATTTATTTCCATTATTCCACAAGAAGAAAAAGAAGAAAACAAAGGTTCTGTTGAATTTCAAGTATTCAGTTTCACCAATAAGATACGGAGACTTACTTCACATTTGGAATTGCACAAAAAAGATTTTTTATCACAAAGAGGTCTACGAAAAATTCTAGGAAAACGTCAACGGTTGCTGGCTTATTTGTCAAAGAAAAATAGAGTACGTTATAAGAAATTAATTGGTCAGTTGGATATTCGAGAGCCAAAAACTCGTTAATTTAATCGTTTGAATTTTTTTTAGTAGTATTCAATTTTTCGTTTTGATGAGTCTCGTTTTGAGGAATTCATGGAATAATGAATTAAGGAAGAAAAGATATGACAGTACCGGTTACAAGAAAAGATCTCATGATAGTCAATATGGGGCCTCACCACCCATCAATGCATGGTGTTCTCCGACTAATCGTTACTCTCGATGGTGAAGATGTTATTGACTGTGAGCCCATATTGGGCTATTTACACAGAGGAATGGAAAAGATAGCGGAAAATCGAACAATTATACAATATCTACCTTATGTAACACGATGGGATTATTTAGCTACTATGTTCACAGAGGCAATAACCGTAAATGCGCCAGAACAATTGGAAAATGTTCAAGTACCTCAAAGAGCTAGCTATATCAGAGTAATTATGCTGGAATTGAGCCGTATAGCTTCTCATTTGTTATGGCTTGGACCTTTTATGGCGGATATCGGTGCACAGACTCCCTTTTTCTATATTTTCAGAGAAAGGGAATTGATATATGATCTATTCGAAGCCGCCACAGGTATGCGAATGATGCATAATTATTTCCGTATTGGAGGAGTAGCTGCTGATCTACCTTATGGATGGATAGATAAATGTTTGGATTTCTGCGATTATTCTTTAACAGGAGTTGTTGAATATCAAAAACTTATTACGTGGAATCCCATTTTTTTGGAACGAGTTGAAGGAGTGGGCATTATTGGTGGAGAAGAAGCTGTAAATTGGGGTTTATCAGGACCGATGTTACGAGCTTCTGGAATCCAATGGGATCTTCGTAAAGTTGATCATTATGAGTGTTACAATGAATTCGATTGGGAAGTCCAATGGCAAAAAGAAGGAGATTCATTAGCTCGTTATTTAGTACGAATCGGTGAAATGAAGGAATCCATAAAAATTATTCAACAGGCTCTAGAAGGAATTCCTGGAGGACCTTATGAAAATTTAGAAGTACGACGCTTTGATAGAGCAAAGAATTCCGAATGGAATGATTTTGAATATAGATTTATTAGTAAAAAACCTTCACCCAATTTAGAATTGTCGAAACAAGAACTTTATGTGAGAGTGGAAGCCCCAAAAGGAGAATTGGGAATTTATTTGATAGGAGATAATAGTGTTTTCCCCTGGAGATGGAAAATTCGTCCACCCGGTTTTATCAATTTGCAAATTCTTCCTCAGCTAGTTAAAAGAATGAAATTGGCTGATATCATGACGATATTGGGTAGTATAGATATCATTATGGGAGAAGTTGATCGTTGAAATGATAATTGATACGACAGAAGTACAAACTATCAATTCTTTTTCTACATCGGAATTTTTAAAAGAAGTGTATGGACTAATATGGATTGTACCCATTTTGACCCTTATATTGGGAATAACAATGGGGGTACTAGTAATTGTGTGGTTAGAAAGAGAAATATCTGCAGCGATACAACAACGTATTGGGCCTGAATATGCTGGCCCGTTGGGAATTCTTCAAGCTATAGCGGATGGGACTAAACTACTTTTAAAAGAGGACCTCCTCCCATCTCGAGGAGATATTCGTTTGTTTAGTGTGGGACCGTCTATAGCGGTTATATCAATTCTACTAAGTTATTTAGTAATTCCTTTTGGGTATCGTCTTGTTTTAGCCGATCTCAGTATAGGTGTTTTTTTATGGATCGCCATTTCTAGTATTGCTCCTATTGGGCTTCTTATGTCAGGATATGGATCGAATAATAAATATTCCTTTTTAGGTGGTCTACGAGCTGCTGCTCAATCTATTAGTTATGAAATACCATTAACTCTATGTGTGTTATCAATATCTCTACGTGTGATTCGTTGGAATATGAACTTTGAACCTCTCTTCTAGAAATAAAAGAAAAAAGAAAGAGGTTCAATGTATTGAATAGATGTTTTCATTTTTTTTATTCAGCATTCGGGTTGATGAGTTAAACCAGATAGTTATATGAGTGAAACTAAACAGCTTCCAAATTTGTAGTAAGAAGAAACAATCTCATTCCCTATGTACAAGAATAAAGTTGAAGTAAAAATAAGCAGTGTAAACTGCTTACCCCAAGATTAAGATTTTTTGATTAGTCATCATATCTTGAAGCGGGCGCAAACAAAAGATCAACTGTATGGAGTTTCTACTACTGTCTCATATGTATTACTATACCGGGGATCAATCAAAAGTCAGTGGACGGTTAGGAACACCAAGGTACACAAAGGATTAGTAATGGAGATAATGTAAGGTATCAAAAAAGAGGTATTTCTTCATAAAACGAATCATAATAAGGACTTGAAATTGGTAGAAATGATCAAGTAGTACTTCCCTACGATTCCGATCTAGAGTATGCTCCTATTCACTGGTTAAAGAAATGACTATCAAGAACGAATTAATTCTTTATTTTATTTTTGAGTATCCTCCTCTGAGACAGAAGAACAGGAAAAAAGAAATGGAATGCAGTAATTGAATGAATAATAAAAAAAGGGGATCCTTATTTATTCTTTTCTCTATCCATATTCATACATATCGAATTCTTATCACGATTCATGAACTAATGACTAATTCTTTTTATTTTGTATTGATTGATATAAGGAGTATTTTATTGAAATATTAAGTTATTACCGAACAAAGAGAAATTTTTATTGTAAAGGATGAGATCAATTCGGAAGCACTTTTTTTCTTATTCTAGCAGACAGAATTCCATTGGTCTAATTTGGGACTTTCCGATGTATCTTTATTCTATCCATCCAAAGATGGTGATAATACCGAACCCATCCTTACATTTTTTTTGTGGCCATCGAGGAGCCGTATGAAGCTGAGGTCTCACGTACGGTTTTGAAATAGCGATGGGAACAGTGATGTTATTATCGACTATGATTATCTAACAGTTCAAGTACAGTTGATATAGTTGAAGCACAGTCAAAATATGGTTTTTGGGGGTGGAATCTGTGGCGTCAGCCTATAGGATTTATTGTTTTTCTAATTTCTTCTCTAGCCGAATGTGAGAGATTGCCCTTTGATTTACCAGAAGCGGAGGAGGAATTAGTAGCAGGTTATCAAACCGAGTATTCGGGTATCAAATACGGTTTATTTTATCTTGCTTCTTACCTAAATTTATTAGTTTCTTCATTATTTGTAACAGTTCTTTACTTAGGTGGGTGGAATTTACCTATTCCGTATATATCCATTTCTGAGCTTTTCGGAATAAAAAAAATCGCCGGCATTTTTGGAATGACAATGGGTATCCTTATTACATTAACTAAAGCTTATTTGTTTCTCTTCATTTCTATCACAACAAGATGGACTTTACCTAGAATGAGAATGGACCAGTTATTAAATCTTGGATGGAAATTTCTTTTACCTATTTCTCTAGGTAATCTGTTATTAACAACTTCTTCCCAACTTGTTTCATTATAAATAAGAGAATACGATAACACTATTTTAGATTCATAATCTCTATCAAACAAGAGAAAGAAACGTCAAATTTTTCATGTATATCTACAATATGTTCCCTATGGTAATTGGGTCCATGAATTATGGTCAACAAACAATACGAGCTGCAAGGTACATTGGTCAAAGTTTCATAATTACCTTATCCCACACAAATCGTTTACCTGTAACTATTCAATATCCTTATGAAAAATCGATCACATCAGAGCGTTTCCGGGGTAGAATCCACTTTGAATTTGATAAATGTATTGCTTGTGAAGTATGTGTTCGTGTATGCCCGATAGATCTACCCGTTGTTGATTGGAGATTTGAAAGAGATATTAAAAAGAAACAATTACTTAATTATAGTATAGATTTCGGGGTTTGTATATTTTGTGGTAACTGTGTCGAGTATTGTCCAACAAATTGTTTATCAATGACTGAAGAATATGAACTTTCTACTTATGATCGTCACGAATTGAATTATAATCAAATTGCTTTGGGTCGATTACCAATCTCAATAATTGGAGATTATACAATTCAAACAGTTATGAATTCGACTCAAATAAAAATAGACAAAGATAAACCCTTTGATTCAAGAACAATTACCGATTACTAAGATTTTGTTTTGATATAAAGGATCCAAGCTTTTTATTTTGGGTAGTCAGTAACTACAAATAAAAACTAATGATTGTTGAGAATCACTCTTTGATTTAAACTAAAAATATATTTTTAGTGATGATTTCGAAATAGCAAATTTCAACTACTTTTTTCTTTCGGATAAATATAAATAAAGTAAGGTTGGCCCGATAATTTTATCTATATCTACATTAATCCATATTCAAATTCAATTCAATTATAAATGTATCATATACAATATTATATACAAGAAAACAAAAATAGGGTAACCCCTTTTCCTTTCCTGGACCATTTATTTAGTAAAGTTAAAGTAAGGTCATGAAATAGTTAAAGTTATTTATTTTGTATTTTATACATAATGGATTTACCTGGACCAATACATGATATTCTTGTTGTATTTCTGGGGTCAATTCTTGTATTAGGGGGTCTGGGGGTAGTATTATTTACCAATCCAATTTATTCTGCCTTTTCGTTGGGATTGGTTCTTGTTTGTATATCCTTATTCTATATTTCATCGAACTCCTATTTTGTAGCTGCCGCACAGCTCCTTATTTATGTGGGAGCCATAAATATCTTGATCATATTTGCTGTAATGTTCATGAATGGTTCAGAATATTCCAATAATTCCTATTTTTGGACCATTGGAGATGGGGTCACTTTGATGGTTTGTACAACTATTCTTTTTTCACTAATTACTACTATCCCAGATACGTCATGGTACGGAATTATTTGGACTGCAAGGTCAAACCAGATTATGGAACAGGACCTAATAAATAACGTTCAACAAATTGGGATTCATTTATCAACAGATTTTTATCTTCCATTTGAACTCATTTCAATAATTCTTTTAGTTTCCTTGATAGGTGCAATTACTATGGCTCGACAATAAGCAATAAAAATACTTAACTTATAATGATTCCCAATTCTTAGAATTCTAACTAAATTCTAAATAAATAAATAGAAATTTTTAGTTAAATCTATCTACCGTCAATATCTTCTTTTGTTGTGTAATTGTTCTATTCTAATCAATTGAATTGGTTGAATTGTTGTTCATATTGAAATGAATCGAGATTGATAAGGAGTTAGTCAATGATGTTTGAGCATGTCCTTTTTTTGAGTGTTTATTTATTTTCTATCGGTATCTATGGATTGATCACAAGTCGAAACATGGTTAGAGCGCTTATGTGTCTTGAGCTTATACTAAATTCGGTTAATATCAATCTTGTAACATTTTCTGATATATTTGATAGTCGCCAATTAAAAGGAGACATTTTCTCAATCTTTGTTATAGCCATTGCAGCTGCTGAAGCAGCTATTGGACTTGCTATTGTTTCGTCGATCCATCGTAACAGAAAATCAACTCGTATTAATCAATCGAATTTGTTGAATAATTAGTGATAATCATCATAGATAATTTAAATAAAGACACATAAAAATATTTAATAGAATTGAAATACTATTTTTTATTGAATTTGAATGCAATTCCATTTTATTGAATTGCATTTTTATATTTATATTGAAATAATGATGACCGATTTGTTGGCCAATTAATTTTAATTCGCATGTGCAACTCGTATCATCATAATTGTTGAAACGAAAATCAAAGTGTCTTGACCTTTTCTCATAAACAGATTGATTTAAGAAATATATTGATTGTTTTTAATAAACCACTGTTTCGTCTGGTGTCTACAATATTACAATATATAATATATGATTCATTTACTACTAATTTGATTTGACCAGATCGAAAATCTTTTATGTTCAAAACTGTACTTTATAGATCCAATGTCACATTCAGTAAAAATTTATGATACATGTATAGGGTGTACTCAATGTGTACGAGCTTGCCCCACAGATGTATTGGAAATGATACCTTGGGACGGATGTAAAGCCAAGCAAATAGCTTCCGCGCCAAGAACCGAGGACTGTGTAGGTTGTAAGAGATGTGAATCTGCCTGCCCAACAGATTTTTTGAGTGTCCGTGTTTATTTAGGGCCTGAAACAACTCGCAGTATGGCTCTATCTTATTGATACGTTACAAAAAACTCCACTTGAATCATTTGTGATTCCTCTTTACCGACAAAAGCCCGTGCTCGACAAAATATATTATTTTGAGGACGGGCTTTTCTGGTCAAAATGTATCTTGTCTTTATCACGAGTTATTTTCCTTGGTTAACAATACTTGTTGTTTTACCGATATTCGCGGGTTCCTCAATTTTCTTTTTCCCTCATAGAGGGAATAAGATGTTTAGGTGGTATACTATATGTATATGCTTATTAGAACTCCTTCTAACGACTTATGCATTCTGTTATCATTTCCAATTGGATGATCCATTAATGCAATTGAAGGAAGATTCTAAATGGATAGATGTTTTTGATTTCCACTGGAGACTAGGAATCGATGGACTTTCCATAGGACCCATTTTACTGACAGGATTTATCACTACTTTAGCAACTTTAGCAGCTTGGCCAATTACTCGAAATTCGCGGTTGTTCTATTTCCTGATGCTAGCAATGTACAGCGGTCAAATAGGATTATTTTCCTCTCGAGACTTTTTACTTTTTTTCATCATGTGGGAGTTAGAATTAATTCCTGTTTACTTACTTTTATCCATGTGGGGGGGAAAGAAACGTCTCTACTCGGCTACAAAGTTTATTTTGTACACTGCAGGGGGTTCCATTTTTTTCTTAATAGGAGTTCTAGGTATGGGTTTATATGGTTCCAATGAACCAACATTAGATTTTGAAAGATTAATTAATCAATCATATCCTGTGGCATTGGAAATAATATTCTATTTTGGCTTCCTTATTGCTTATGCTGTCAAATTGCCGATTATACCCCTACATACATGGTTACCTGATACCCATGGAGAAGCACATTACAGTACATGTATGCTTTTAGCTGGAATCCTATTAAAAATGGGCGCATATGGATTGATTCGGATCAATATGGAATTACTACCCCACGCTCATTCTATATTTTCTCCTTGGTTGGTGATAATAGGAACAATGCAAATAATCTATGCAGCTTCAACTTCTCTTGGTCAACGTAATTTAAAAAAGAGAATAGCCTATTCCTCTGTATCTCACATGGGTTTCACAATTATAGGAATTGGTTCTATAACCGACATGGGACTCAATGGAGCTATTTTACAAATGCTCTCTCATGGATTTATTGGTGCTGCACTTTTTTTCTTGGCGGGAACGAGTTGTGATAGAACACGTCTTGTTTATCTCGAAGAAATGGGAGGGATATCTATCCCAATGCCAAAAACATTTACCATGTTCAGTAGCTTCTCGATGGCTTCTCTTGCATTGCCAGGAATGAGTGGTTTTGTTGCGGAATTTGTAGTATTTTTTGGACTAATTACTAGTACAAAATATCTTTTAATGTCAAAAATGCTAATTACTTTTGTAATGGCAATTGGAATGATATTAACTCCTATTTATTTATTATCTATGTTACGTCAGATGTTTTATGGATACAAGTTATTTAATATTCCAAACTCTAATTTTTGGGATTCTGGACTACGAGAACTATTTCTTTCAATCTGTATCTTTCTACCCGTAATAAGTATTGGTATTTATCCCGATTTTGTTCTCTCGTTATCAGTTGACAAGGTACACGCTATCTTATCCAATTATTATCATAGATAGTGTTTCATTAATGAAACGGAAGGAAAGTCTTATAATTCTTTGAATTTAATATTTTGAAAATCGTTTGCTGTACTGTATAATGAAAAAAGAAATAAAATGAATAAGAATTGTAATTAGATACATCTCGAGTTTTTGAGAACCGTTTGAATCAAGGAATCATTCAAATTTAAATGGTTCTCAAAAACTCATAAAAACAAACTTTCGTTATATATGGGATGATGTTTTTATCTTATGTATTCTTCATGTAGTTTATTCAATTAGATGTTTATGTGAATGAACCATAACTATGTAGACCTATTCCTAATAGATTGATCCCAAAATAGCATATCCAAATTATAATAAATCCTATAGAAGCTACAAGTGCCGAATTCGTACCTTTCCAATTTATATTTGTTCTAGTATGTAAATAAATCGCGAATATGGTCCAAGTAATAAATGCCCAAGTTTCCTTGGGGTCCCAATTCCAATAGGATCCCCATGCCTCATTAGCCCATACTGCTCCACAAAGAATACCTATGGTTAAAAAGGTAAACCCTAGACTAATGACACGATAACTCCAATAATCCAAACGCTCAGTTAATTGATATTTGTAATAATTTCGAAATGAAGGAAAAGAAGTGTTTTTAAAAACACTTCTTTTTTCATTCAAATATTCAATCTCACCAAAGAAAAATGACTTAATTAATAAATTATTGCTTTTACAAAAAATTTTTATGTTTTTTCGAAATGTAATGACTAGAAGAGCGACTGATAATAATGATCCGCATAAAAGAGCTGCATAGCTCAATAACATCATACTTACGTGCATCATTAACCACTGAGATTGTAGAGCAGGTACTAATATTGCGGATTGATGCATTTCAGTTGAAAGACCCGACATGGCAAAGCCTTGAGTAAAAATGGTACTTGGTGCAATTATTGTGCTTAAATCGTTTTTAAGGTTACGTATCTTGGGAATCATATGAATAATGAAGAAACTACACGAAAGGAAGATTAATGACTCGTATAAATTACTTAATGGAAAATGTCCCGAAGAAATCCAACGAGAAACTAATAATCCTGTTATAGAGAAAAAGGTAGCTATCATCCCTTTTTCTGATGAATCACGTAATCCTACAATTTTGTGGACTAATAAGGTCATCAAATGAATCATAATCACAATTGAAATGATCGAAAAAGAGATATGAGTTAATATATGTTCTAAAGTCGCAAATATCATAAAAGGGGTCCCATTACAGAATTGGAAATCGCGAATTGAATACATTTTAGGATCTATTGTATCTCTTTTAGAAGATGCCGCCACTCGGACTCGAACCGAGATGCTTTAGCACTGCTTCCTAAGAGCAGCGTGTCTACCGATTTCACCACGGCGGCTTACTTGAAATAATAATAGTCAATTCATGTTGAATCGTCGAGATTCAAGGATTCAATATAGTTTAGGAAACATTAATTAGAATCAATGAATAAAGACTGGTTTGTGGTTTAAATATTTGAATCTTCAATAAAATACCTACCTAGGTAGTATCGTCGTGGGTTTTTTAACAATCAACTTTCATGTACTAGAAACTAAGTTTTCTCCAAACAGTTGGAACTCCATAGTTTTTTCTCGGTTGAGGTATAAAACTAAGAATTGTCTTTTTTTCTCTATTTTTTTATGATTTGTTTTTCATTTATCCGATTTCATGGATTCAAATGAAAAAGATTGATTTTTTTTTCAATGAACAAAATCAAATAACTAGGATTTCATATCTATCACAATTTCATCATTAAATACAAATAATTTTTTATTTTTCTAATGATTTCGATACCTTAGTATATTAAAATTAAAGTATTAATATTCTTTATTGCGCATATAATTTATAATTTAGAATACCATTTACAAAACCAATTAAGTTTTGGGATAGGCATATAACAAAAGAGTTTCAATCTCTATCACAATTGTACTTTTCACAATAGAAAAGTACAATTGCGATAGGTAAAAAAATAATACTTAGAACCCAATATACAAAAAACTCTTATTCTATATATCACAGCAGTGAGTTCTAAGTAATATTGAGAAATTCAATACAGAAAAATACATTAGTTAACATTCATCTTACAAAATTTGAGGTTCTTTAGGCTATATCAATTGAGATTATTCTAAGACTTTATTATTTGTTTGTCGCACAAAAAAACTTTTTGAATGCCCGGTGGAAACCGATTTCGCTAAAGAAAAAGTTTTTACTGCAACTAAATATCCTTTTTTCTTCCAAATATTTCTACGAATACGTTTTTTTGACATAGAAGTACGTTTTTTTGGAACTGCCAT